TTCTCCCCGGTCGGAATAGGTGGGTTAATTCCTTCCCTTAGAACCGTACTTGAGAGTTTCCTAGCTCATACGGCTCGGCAGTCAACTCTTTTTTTATTCCATTTGAATCTACCATATCTAACTGAATAAGATTTCTCGTAGATCTATCCCATTTTTCGGGTTAATGAAAAGAAGTTAATAAAATGAGTTTCAAACTTAAATCTTAAGTTTGGATTAAAAATCCGGTTTATTTTAGTTTTATCTTTTCTCCCACCTTCAGAAAAATAAAACATAGACATTTTGCCTATCATTAGAATTTTCTGAAAGGTAACTATCTCAGTTTCATATCATATAGAAATTTATATAGAATTTTTGAAAAAGACTTTCGAAAGGAAAGACTTACTATCTTTGGGATCTGATCCTACACCGCTGCTCAATATCTTAGTGGATCGACTCTATTACATAAGTGGATTCCTAACATTTGTCTCACATCATGACATAAGTAAGCAGTTATTTTTGTATCGGCGCAAAACCTTACTAATTGATCTTTACGGTGCTTACTCTATCAATTAGATCCTTTACCCATAGAATAAAACAGCTAGGCATATCTATTTCTTCATATTTCAACTTCTATGAAGTTTCTTTCTTTTCTACAGCTGATAAAAATCGTTGTTTTAGACAATGCATATGTAGAAAGCCCTTTTTCTAGTATTTACTAGTGAATTTGATCTTTATTTACTTTTTATTTCTATAGTGGAGATAGTCGCACGTAATGACAGATCACGGCCATATTATTAAAAGCTTGTGGTAAGAATGGGTTTCGTTCGAGCGCTCGAAAATAATATTCCAAAGCTTTCGTGTGTTCTCCGTTACTTGTGTGGATAAGTCCTATGTTATAGAGTATATAACTTCGGTCATAGGGATCAATTTCTAGTCGCATAGCTTCATAATAATTCTGTAAAGCTTCCGCATAATTCCCTTCGGATTGAGCTGACATCCGTTACGGTCGTCATTCAATTCACAGAATCTCCGTTACAGAACCGTACATGAGATTTTCATCTCATACGGCTCCTCCCTTATGTGCATAATGATAAAATGATAAAGAAGATGAAAATCTTCTCATTATGAACTAAGTAGGGCTAGTGTTTTTACAAGAAATCTCTAGCCAACCTTCCTGCAAGAGATCTTTTCTTAACATCAAACGTATTGTTACTAGAGAGAAAAGATAACTCCAACAATTTCTTTGTTCTCAACGCTTCCCAATGTCCAGGAATTAGTCACTTCAACAGCCTTCGATGGTTATACGGGTATCCAAAATACAAACGAGATGGATGTTTGTTGTCCCAACCATTCTTTTAGTCCCAAGCTTGCTAAAGAAGGGGATAATAATAATTTATAATATAACAAAGTTTTCGTGTTGTTAATTTCTAGGTGTAGTGCTTCTTCCCCTCTGCTACCTATTGGTTAGGATTGACCCGTAATACCGAACCTATAGGTATAACCTTTCGCTCAATACTAGAATCGAGAATTGAAACATAGCATCTGAGGCTGCATTAATCGAGGATACACGACAGAAGGAATTGTTCTATTTCCAAACTTTACCTTCTACAAGCGTAGATTTTTTTCTTTTTTTCCCGATCACGAATCATGTGTATTTCTCGTAAAACCGAGAGTCAAAAAAAAGTCAAATCGCACCATCTCTGTAATAAGTAAATGCCTCTTTTTCTCCTGAAGTTGTCGGAATTATTCGTAATAATATATTGGCTACAATCGAAAAGGTTTTATCAATAAAATTTCCATTTATCCGCGATCTAGACATAGGTAGCAATCCATTCTATCATTGTTCTCATTACTTCTCGGGGGAAAATGATCCCACAAGGAAAAGAATTTTACAGTACGAAATAACATAAAAACAGATTCATTATCATTAAAAAATATGGCCCAATATTAAAAACAATATTCAAATTGTTCTTTTTTACATTACAGGAACAGGAATTGATTGATAAGAATTAAGAAATAAATATTGGGAACCGCATTGGATTCCATCTTACTGGAATAGTCTATCAACGAAAGAAACTATTCTTATTTGATTGAAGTTACAGCTTAGAAAAACCTAAGTTGATTGAATTATGATACAAAGAAGAAAAAGGATCGAATCGAGTAATCATTGTATGATGAAAATGGGCCCATTTTTTTTGTGTACTTAGCGGATATCACTAGACAATCAACTATAAAAAAATTGTTTATCAATTTGTATTTTTAATAGATAGATGGGATAAGGATTTTTGTTGATAACAGGCCTAAAAAGCAATTTGAGAATTCTTCTGGTATGGAATCGTAGTCTAAATAGAATCATGATCTAAAGATATCCATTAACCATAGTCTATAAAATATAGAACCCTAGCTCAGTCGATTCGTTAGAATTTCTAATTTATTGATTTAATGCGGTCGGTATAGTATAAATAGATTAAATAGATAATCAGAAAAAGAAGATAACATTGTTTTTGCAAACATGAATAGAATTTTTTTAACAGTTTTTATAAGAAAACAATTTTCTATTTTTATCGCTTTCTATTTAGAATTGATTGGTTGTACCTACCCAATAATCTAATTCTAATATGAATAATGAATTATTCACTCGATTTTCGGTTTTTAGGTCATAATCATTATGTAGGAGAGATGGCCGAGTGGTTGAAGGCGTAGCACTGGAACTGCTATGTAGGCTTTTGCTTACCGAGGGTTCGAATCCCTCTCTTTCCTTACCTTCACCTAATTTACCGATCTTACTAACCACAATAGATCAATAGATATAGATCAAATAGCAATATATGACTATTCCAACAGTTAGACCTTTCTTTGATATGGATTCTCTATTCCTAATGGCTGTGGTACGGAAAATACTGTTAAAGAAACGAGTAGACAAGGAATGAAAATATCCCTCTCGGTCTATGACACCTAAATGGAAGAAAAATCCGGAGCAAACCCTTAATTTATCTTAACCTTAGGTTAATTTACTTCGCCGAAAGGGAGGAAAATAGGTTATATTAGTCTTTATTTTCTTTTTGTTAGGTTTAAGTCTGACGAGAATAATATTCTACAACCAGCAATTCATTTATTTTCAAACCGACCCATTTACTATCTATTATTTGATTGACTAATCCTTTATATTGGAATGGTTGAAGAGTCAAATGGTTTGGCAATTCCTCCTGAGGGGATGAATCGAGAGAATTTTGAATTAGAGCTCTAGATTTTTGTTCATCTCTCGCCGCAATAGTATCTCGGGGTTTGCAGCGATAACTTGGTATATCTACTATACGACCGTTGACTAAAATATGTCTATGGTTAACTAATTGGCGAGCTCCCGGAATAGTCGGGGCCATACCCAACCGAAAAAGGATGTTATCCAGACGCATTTCAAGTAATTGTAGTAAAACCTGACCTGTTGACCCCTTTGCCTTTCCGGCGAGACGAACGTATTTAAGTAATTGTCGTTCTGTAAGACCATAATGAAAACGCAATTTTTGTTTTTCTTCTAGGCGAATACGATATTGGGATTTTTTCCCAGAACGCGATTGGTTTCTAAGATCACTTCCAGCTCGGGGCCTTTTATTAGTTAGCCCTGGTAAAGCCCCCAGGCGACGTATTTTTTTGAAACGAGGACCTCGGTAACGCGACATAAAGACTCCTTATTTATAATTAATTATTAATTAATTCTTATTGATGAAATTTCATTCTACAGAATAAATCTAAACTAAAAATGAACTAAATTCTAAATAAAGCAAAATTTACTGAAGTATTATTCTATTATTAATATTAATTAAAGAATAATGAGATGAGTTGAATAAATATCCAGTTTCCGGTTTTCTATATATAGAAAAGGAAAAGGATTCTGTTCGTGAGATAGTTGGAAATTCCTATCCTATCCTATAATCAATGGCTTTTGCGAAAAGAAGAATACATTTTTTTTTTTCACTTTGATTTCAAAGATGCATTATCAATCATGTAAAAAAGAAAATAAATAGAGAAAAGCCGACTATCGGAATCGAACCGATGACCATCGCATTACAAATGCGATGCTCTAACCTCTGAGCTAAGCAGGCTCACATAACATAAATTCGACATGCAGAGGAATTCAATAAACTCTTAGAATCTTTGCTATTAACTATTTTCATTCTTGGCTATTCATATTCGCTATTTATAACATAATTCATATTAAATATGAAATTCATTATTATTTTTTTAATTATTATTATTATTTTAATTATTATTATTAATTAATATTATTAATTAATTAATATTAAATTATTAATATTAAATTAATATATTAATAAATTAAACATAAACAATAGAATAATTCTAATTTCAAATAATAATAACTGTTAAATATTATAGAACATAAGATTAATCTAGCGATATATAATTTCAATTTTTTTATTATTTTAATTTATTTATTTTATAAAATAATATAAATAAATTATCGACCGTTCAAGTATTTTCAATTTCATGGGTAAATGAGTGGAAGAGAGACAGATGTATAGGGTATGTATCCACCTATATTGAATTGCGGATACAGAAATGATAAAATCGTTTTTGATTGGACCGAATACGAGCCTCCTATAGAAGATGAAAGAAGATACACAAGAAATCACAAAGAGGAGAAAACACTTTTTCGAGACAGGCATCTATCTAATGAATTGAACGGTTCCGGTATAAATGAAAGAAAAAAGGGACGGGATCACAATGAGATTTTCATCTCAAAAGGGGGATATGGCGAAATCGGTAGACGCTACGGACTTAATTGGATTGAGCCTTGGTATGGAAACTTACTAAGTGATAACTTTCAAATTCAGAGAAACCCTGGAATTAATAAAAATGGGCAATCCTGAGCCAAATCACGTTTTCCGAAAACAAGCAAAGGTTCAGAAAGCGAAAATAAAAAAGGATAGGTGCAGAGACTCGATGGAAGCTATTCTAACGAATGGAGTTAATTGTATACATTGGTATAGGAATCCTTCTATCGA